TGGTCATTTTTTGAACTTAATCGGTGAATTTTCTGGAGAATCAACATCGAATTTCAATTTGAAAGGGCTTTTTTTATTTCCAGAACAAGGAAGAATTGATTCAAAAGATCAAGTAAAATTTTTCAAATTTTTATTCGATGCAGTTATAACTGATCCCAACGATCAAACAATTAGAAAAAAATCTATTGTAATAAAAGAAATCAGTAAAAAAATCCCTCGATGGTCATACAAATTAATCGACGATTTAGAACAACAGGAGAGAGAAAATGAAGAAGACATGGCGGAGGATCATCAGATTCGTTCAAGAAAAGCCAAACGTGTAGTGATTTTTACTGATAATCAACAGAATACCGATACTTATACTAATACCAAAGAGACTAATAATCCTGATCAAGCAGACGAAGTGGCTTTAATACGTTATTCGCAACAATCGGATTTTCGTCGAGACATAATCAAAGGCTCCATGCGCGCTCAAAGACGTAAAACTACTATTTTGGAACTATTTCAAGCAAATATACATTCCCCCCTTTTTTTGGACAGAATAGACAAACCACCCTTTTTTTCTTTTGATATCTCCGGACTGATGAAACTCATTTTTATAAATTGGATGGGGAAAAACACAGAATTTCAAATTTCGGATTATGCGAAGGAAGAGACAAAAGAAAGGGATAAAAAAGAGGAGGACAAAAACGAAGAGGACAAAAGAGAGGAGAAAACACGGATAGAAATAGCGGAAGCCTGGGATAGCATTGTATTTGCTCAAGTAATAAGGGGTTCCGTATTAGTAACTCAATCAATTCTTAGAAGATATGTTATATTACCTTCATTGATAATATCTAAAAATATCGGTCGTATGTTATTATTTCAATTTCCCGAGTGGTCCGAAGATTTAAAGGGTTGGAATAGAGAAATGCATGTTAAATGCACCTATAATGGTGTTCAATTATCAGAAACAGAATTTCCGAAAAACTGGTTAACAGACGGTATTCAGATAAAAATCCTATTTCCTTTCTGTCTGAAACCTTGGCACAGATCTAAGCTACGATCTCCTCATAGAGATCCAATGAAAAAGCAAGGGCAAAAGGATGATTTTTGTTTTTTAACAGTTTGGGGAATGGAAGCTGAACTACCTTTTGGTTCTCCCCGAAAACGACCTTCCTTTTTTGAACCTATTTTTAAAGAACTCGGAAAAAAAATTAGAAAATGGAAAAAGAATTGTTTTCTAGTTCTAAGAGTTTTAAAAGAAAGAACAAATGTGTTTCTAACGATCGCAAACGAAACAAAAGAATGGGTTATCAAAAGCATTCTATTTATAAAAACAAGAATAAAAGAACTCTCAAAAAAAAATCCAATTCTATTATTTGGATTGAGAGAAGTAGATGAATCGAGTGAAACTAAAAAAGAAAAAGATTTGATAATCAGTAATAATAATCAGATGATTCATGAATCGTCTATTCAAATTCGATCTATGGATTGGACAAATTATTCACTGACAGAAAAAAAAATGAAAGATCTGACTGATAGAACAAGCACAATCAGAAATCAAATAGAAAAAATTACAAAAGAAAAGACAAAGGAATTTCTAACTCCAGAGATAAATATTAGTCCTAACAAAAAAAGTAATAATGCTAAAAGATTAGAATCCCCCAAAAATATTTGGCAGATATTAAAAAGAAGAAATACTCGATTAATTCGTAAATGGCATTATTTTATACAATTTTTCATTGAAAAGATATACATAGATATCCTTCGATGTATCATTAATATTCCGAGGATCAATGCACAGCTTTTTCTTGAATCAACAAAAAAACTTATTGATAAATACATTTACAATAATGAAGCAAATCAAGAAAGAATTGATAAAACAAATAAAAATACAATTCGCTTTATAAAGTCACTTTCTAATATTCGAAATAGTAATAAGAATTTACAGATTTTTTGTGACTTATCCTCCTTGTCACAAGCATATGTGTTTTACAAATTATCACAAACCCAAGTTATTAACTTGTATAAGTTAAGATCTGTTCTTCAATATCACGGAACATCTCTTTTTCTTAAGAATGAAATAAAGGATTATTTTGGAACACAAGGAATATCTCATTCCGAATTAAGACATAAGAAACTTTTGAATTCTGGAATGAATCACTGGAAAAACTGGTTAAGGGGTCATTATCAATACGATTTATCTCAGATTAGATGGTCTAGATTAGTACCACAAAAATGGCGAAATAGAGTTAATCAACATTGTATGGCTCAAAATAAAGATTTAAACAAATGGGATTCATATGAAAAAGACCAATTCATTCATTACGAAAAAGAAAATGATTATGAAGTAGACTCATTACCAAATCAAAACGATAATTTTAAAAAACACTATAGATATGATCTTTTATCATATAAATCTATTAATTATCAAGATAAGAAGAACTTATCTATTTATGGATCGCCATTAAAAGTAAATAATAACCAAGAGATTTCTTATAATTACAACACACATAAACACAAATTATTTGATATGCTGGGCGATATCCTTATCCATAATTATCTAGGCGAAGCTGATATTATGGATATGGCGAAAAGCCCGGATAGAAAATATTTTGATTGTAGAATTCTCCATTTTTGTCTTAGAAAGAAGGTCGATATTGAGGCATGGATCAATATCGATACTGGTACCAACAGTAATAAAAACACTAAGACTAGTAATTATCAAATAATTGATAAAATTGATAAGAAAAGCCCTTTTTATCTCACAATTCATCAAGAAATCAAATCATCCAATCAAAAAAGATTTGATTGGATGGGAATGAATGAAGAAATACTAAGTCGTCCTATATCGAATTTGGAACTTTGGTTCTTCCCAGAATTTGTGCTACTTTATAATGCATATAAAATGAAACCATGGGTCATACCGATCAAATTACTTCTTTTAAATTTTACTGGAACTGAAAATGTTAGTGAAAATAAAAACATCAATATCAACAGAAAACAAAAACAAAAAAGGAATCCTTTTATATCATCGAATGAAAAAAAATCTCTTGAATTAGAGAATCGAAATCAAGAAGAAAAAGAACCCACAGTCCAAGGGGATCGTGGGTCAGTTCTCTCAAACCAAGAAAAAGGTGTTGAAGAAGATTATGCAGGATCAGACATAAAAAAACGTAAAAAGAAAAAGCAATACAAAAGCAATACGGAAGCAGAACTCGATTTCTTCCTAAAAAGATATTTGCTTTTTCAATTGAGATGGGATTCTTTTTTAAATAAAAAAATCATCAATAATATCAAGGTATATTGTCTCCTGCTTAGGCTGATAAATCCAAGAGAAATTGCTATATCCTCTATTCAAAGGGGAGAAATGAGTCTGGATATAATGCTGATTCAGAAAGATTTAACTCTTACAGAATTGATGAAAAAGGGGATATTGATTATCGAACCAGTGCGTCTGTCTGTAAAAAATGATGGACAATTTATTATGTATCAAACCATAAGTATTTCATTGGTTCATAAGACTAAGTATCAAACTAATCAAAAATGCCAAGAAAAAAGATATGTTGATAAGAAGAATTTTGAGAAATCCATTGCAAGACATCAAAGGATAACTGGAAATAGCGACAAAAAGAATTATGATTTGCTTGTTCCTGAAAATATTTTATCGCCTAGAGGTCGTAGAGAATTGAGAATTCTAATTTGTTTCAATTCAAAGAATAGGAATGGTATAGACAGAAATCCAGTATTTTGCAATGTAAATAACGTAAAAAACTGTAGTCAATTTTTGGATGAGAGCAAAGATCTTGATAGAGATAAAAAGAAATTGATTAAATTGAAATTCTTCCTTTGGCCCAATTATCGATTAGAAGATTTAGCTTGTATGAATCGCTATTGGTTTGATACCAATAATGGCAGTCGTTTCAGTATGGTAAGGATACATATGTATCCATAATTCAAAATTATGGTGATGGGACATTTTTCCTATATATATCCTGTACCATATCTGGTATATGAAAGCAAACAGATGCACACATGCGTTGTCTTACATTCCATTCTGATACATGATACTAATTCAATGACGTATCAATTAGATCTATAAATGAATCAACAGAATTTTATTATTTTAGGTCTAAATTATTCTCTTAGGAGTTCATAACGAAATTTAGTATACCAGATTCAAATGGCTGGGATTATTATTACTGATCGGTAAAATTAATATCTTTAACAAAGAAAAGGGGGAGAAGATTTCATTTTATGGTAAAAAATCCATTCATCTCAGTTATTTCGCAAGAAGAAAACAGGGGATCTGTTGAATTTCAAGTATTCAGTTTCACCAATAAGATACGAAGACTGACTTCACATTTGGAATTCCATAGAAAAGACTATTTATCTCAGAGAGGTCTACGGAAAATTCTGGGAAAACGTCAACGGCTACTGGCTTATTTGTCAAAGAAAAATAGAGTACGTTATAAAGAATTAATTGTTCAGTTGGATATTCGAGAGCCAAAAACTCATTAATTTGAAGAGCTTTAATTATTTGATTTATTAGATCTTGAATTTTGATGAATTTCTTTTCGTTTTCAGCAATTGATGGAAGAATGAATCGAGGAAAAACCTATGAATGTACCAACTACAAGAAAAGACCTCATGATAGTAAATATGGGTCCTCACCATCCATCAATGCATGGTGTTCTTCGACTCATCATTACTCTAGATGGTGAAGATGTTATTGACTGTGAACCAATATTGGGTTATTTACACAGAGGAATGGAAAAAATTGCGGAAAATCGAACAATTATACAATATCTGCCTTATGTAACACGTTGGGATTATTTAGCTACTATGTTCACAGAAGCAATAACCGTAAATGCACCAGAACAGTTAGGAAATATTCAAGTACCTAAAAGAGCCAGCTATATCAGAGTAATTATGTTGGAGTTGAGTCGTATAGCTTCTCATTTGTTATGGCTTGGCCCTTTTATGGCAGATATTGGTGCACAGACCCCTTTCTTCTATATTTTCAGAGAAAGAGAATTAGTATATGATCTATTCGAAGCTGCCACCGGTATGAGAATGATGCATAATTATTTTCGTATCGGAGGAGTAGCTGCTGATCTACCTCATGGCTGGATAGATAAATGTTTGGATTTCTGCGATTATTTTTTAACAGGGGTTGCTGAATATCAAAAACTTATTACGCGGAATCCTATTTTTTTAGAACGAGTTGAGGGAGTAGGCATTATTGGTGGAGAGGAAGCAATAAATTGGGGTTTATCAGGACCAATGCTACGAGCTTCCGGAATCCAATGGGATCTTCGTAAAGTTGATCATTATGAGTGTTATGACGAATTTGATTGGGAAGTCCAATGGCAAAAAGAAGGAGATTCATTAGCTCGTTATTTAATACGAATCAATGAAATGACGGAATCCATAAAAATTATTCAACAGGCTTTGGAAGGAATTCCGGGAGGGCCCTATGAGAATTTAGAAATCCGATGCTTTGATAAAGTAAGGAATCCCGAATGGAATGATTTTGAATATCGATTCATTAGTAAAAAACCTTCTCCTACTTTTGAATTGTCGAAACAAGAACTTTATGTGAGAGTCGAAGCCCCAAAGGGGGAATTGGGAATTTTTCTGATAGGAGATCAAAGTGTTTTTCCTTGGAGATGGAAAATTCGCCCACCGGGTTTTATCAATTTGCAAATTCTTCCTCAGTTAGTTAAAAGAATGAAATTGGCTGATATTATGACGATACTAGGTAGTATAGATATCATTATGGGAGAAGTTGATCGTTGAAATGATAATTGATACAACAGAAGTACAAGATATCAATTCTTTTTCCAGATTGGAATCCTTAAAAGAGGTCTATGGGATCATATGGATGCTTATCCCTATTTTGACTCTTGTATTGGGAATCACAATAGGTGTGCTAGTAATTGTGTGGTTAGAAAGAGAAATATCCGCAGGGATACAACAACGTATTGGACCTGAATACGCCGGCCCTTTGGGAATTCTCCAAGCTCTAGCAGATGGGACAAAACTACTTTTCAAAGAGAATCTTTTTCCATCTAGAGGAGATACTCGTTTATTCAGTATCGGACCATCCATAGCAGTCATATCAATTCTACTAAGTTATTCGGTAATTCCTTTTGGCTATCACCTTGTTCTAGCCGATCTCAATATTGGTGTTTTTTTATGGATCGCCGTTTCAAGTATTGCTCCCATTGGACTTCTTATGTCAGGATATGGATCAAATAATAAATATTCCTTTTTAGGTGGTTTACGAGCTGCTGCTCAATCGATTAGTTATGAAATACCATTAACTCTATGTGTGTTATCAATATCTCTACGTGCGATTCGTTGAGACATAAACTTTTCCTTATTTCCTTTCTTTTTCCTTTCTTTCTAGGAAATAAGTTGAATGAGTTGAATAGATATCTTCATTTTTTTGTTCATCATTCGAGTTGATGAACTAAATCAGATAGTTATATGAGTGAAAGAAAACAGCTTATAAATTCGCAGTAAAAAGATTGAGTCTCATTTCCTATGTACAAGGGTTAAGCAGAAGTAAACATAAGCAGTAGAGACTGTTTACCCCAAGATTAGTTGACTGGTCATCATAGCTTGAAGCGGGTTCAAAAGATCAACTGTATGAGGTTTTCACTATCATTTGTATGTATTACCATACATGTATTACCATAACAGGGGATTGAGAAAAAATGAGTGGATGGTTAGGAACACAAAGGTACACAAAGGATTAGTAATGGAGATTATGTAAATTATCCAAAGGGACATTTCTGCATAAAAGGAATACTAATTGGGGCTTTAAGTTGGTAGAAATGATCAGGCAGTACTCCCCATCATTCCGATCCAGAGTATGCTCCTATCCACCAATTAAAGAAATAACTATCAGGAACGAAATAATCCTTTACTTTTTTTTTTAAAGTCCCCTTTTGAGAAAGAAGAATAGCAACGAAAAAAAAAATAGAAAGAATGCAATTACAATAAAAAAAAAGATCTTTTTTTTTTTTTTCTTTCTTTCCTATTCATAGAGATTGAATTCTTGTCATAACTAATGTAATGTCTAATTCTTTTTCGTAATCAAAAAAGATGGGTTGAAATATCTATGGATATTGAGTATTTTATTGAAGGATTAAGTTATTACTCAAAAAAGATAAATTGAAATTATTAAAGGATGAGATCCATTCAGAAGTGCTTTTTTATAGCAAACAGAATGCCATTGGTCTAATTTGGGACCTTTCGATTGATTTTGATTCTATCTATCCTACAAACTTATCAAGATAAATAATACCGACCTGGTCCTTAGATTTATTTGTGGTCCTCGAGGAGCCGTATGAGGTGAAAATCTCATGTACGGTTCTGTAATAGCGATGGGAACAGTGATGTTATCACCGACTATGATTATCTAACAGTTCAAGTACAGTTGATATAGTTGAGGCGCAGTCAAAATATGGTTTTTGGGGGTGGAATTTGTGGCGGCAACCTATAGGG